GGGGCTGGTATTTTTCCAAGAAATCTCTAGCCAACCTTCCCGCAAGAGGTTTTTCTTAACACCAATGAATTCTATTAATGCTAGAGGAAAACGATAGCTCCAAGAATTTCTTTGTTCTCAACGCCTCCTATTTAGAGGAATTAGCCACTTCAACGATCTTTGATGGTTATAGGGGTATCCAAAGTACAAACCTGATGGTTGTTTGTTATCCCAACCATTCTTCCCAGCCCTGATACCGATCAGGAAAGGGCTAATTTCTAACAAAGTTTTTCTCTTGTTGATTCCTATTTCTAGGTGTAGTGCTTTTCTCCCCTATGCTGCCTATTGGTATGGTACTAGTAGAGTAGGATTGGCCTGTAATACAGAACCTATCCTGTAGGTGTAACCTTTCGCTCAATACTCAAATCTACAATTGAAGCATCTGAGGCCGCATCAATCGAGGATACACGACAGAAGGAATTGTTAGTTCACCTCACCTTCCCCAAGCGTGGGTTTCCTTTACTAATTTTGTTCTCTCTATGCGAACCCCCTCTCTTTCTCGTAAGACTGAGGTGTAGGTAGGGCTAAAAAAAAAAAAAAAAAAAAAAGAGTCAAATCGCACCATCTCTATAATAAGTAAATGCCCTTTTTTCCCCTGAGGTTGTCGGAATTATTCGCAATAAAATATTGGCTACAATTGAAGAGGTCTTATCAATGAAATTTCCATTTATACGGGATCTAGGCATAATTCCCAACCCATTCTATATAGAATTGTTTTCATTTCTTCACAAAATAACATAAAAACAAACACATTCGATTCTTATAAATCGATCGATCCATATGCTCTAAATGGATAAGAGAGGTATGGATTTTCCGCTCAGCTCAAATTGTCTCCTTTTCCTTCTGTTTGGACAAGAAGAGATATGAAATATTTGACTAAGATTGGATTTCATTCCACTTTTCTATTTCTCAACAATAACTTCTCTCATCAGCTATTTCGCGTTTTCAAAGTCATTAATTGTCTCATACCCTTTTTTAGATTTCGATTGTATGGCGTAGCGTACCTTATGCAAACAGAATTCTAGGGTTCCTCTATTTTATTATGGAATAAGAAGAATTCTTCCATTCTCTTTTTCTTTGGTTTGGGGAAAACCCAAACTAAAACTTTTCGAGGGAGCGGAATTCCTAGTAAAAAAATCCTGGATCCTTCCACTTAGATGAAAAGGAATTTTTCCAATAGAACCATGGAACCCCCGAGCCGTTGTGGTTGTACCTGTACTGCAGGAATAGGAAAACTCGCTATTCACTTAGTTTATTTTCCATAATAAGATTATGTAGGAGAGATGGCCGAGCGGTTCAAGGCGTAGCATTGGAACTGCTATGTAGACTTTTGTTTACCGAGGGTTCGAATCCCTCTCTTTCCGTTTCTCTTAATTGATCAACGTTAACGATCACAATGTATCAAATCAAATAACAATTTATTCCAGCAATAATACCTTTATTTAATAGAAATTTTTTATAGTAAATTACTGTGGTATGTAAAATACACATAGAGGAAAGAACAAAAAAGAAAAAAGGATCCTAGGGTTAATCCATTTATGCTAGTTGAATGGGAAAATACGAATTAAGGGCCTTAGGTCGATTTAGTTCGGGGAAAGGGGAAGGGGAAGAAAATTCTATGAACTTTTCCTTTTTTCGTTAAGTTCAAGTCTGACGAGAGTAATATTCTACAACTAACAACTCATTTATTTTGAGACCGACCCACTTCCTATCTAGGATTTTTTTAACTAGTCCTTTATATTGCAATGTGTCAATCGTCAAATGCTTTGGCAATTTCCCCGGGTCGGATGAAGCAATAGAATTTTGAATCAGACGTTTTGATCTTTGGTTATCCTTCGTAGTAATAATATCTCGGGGTTTGCAACGAAAACTTGGTATATCGACTATACGACCATTAACTAAAATATGTCTATGGTTAACTAATTGCCGGGCCCCAGGAATGGTTGAAGCCATACCCAATCGAAAAAGGATATTATCCAAACGCATTTCAAGTAATTGTAGTAAAACCTGACCTGTTGACCTTTTTGCTTTTCCAGCGATATGTACATATCTAAGTAATTGTCGTTCTGTCAGACCATAATGAAAACGCAATTTCTGTTTTTCTTGAAGACGAATACGATATTGCTCTTTTTTCCCAGAATGGAATTTCTTTTTCAGATTACTTCCGGATTTAGGTGTTTTTCTAGTGAGTCCTGGTAAAGCTCCCAGACGGCGTATTTTTTTTAAACGAGGTCCTCGATAACGGGACATGAAGACTCCTTGTTTATTTTATTGAAATTTCATTTTACACAATTAATTTCATTGTATTTACATTACAGAATACATCAAAATTAAAACTGAATTAAACTAAAGGATAAACAGAGTAAAATCTACTAAAGTACCACAAAAAATGGAATTTCATCAACATCTGGATTTTTTGTATATATATTATTTATTTTATTGTTTTGTATCTAGCAAAATTGTAAGGTAGAACCACATAATAGATCCTGGATTCTCCATTTAATTCGGAGAAAAAGAGAAAAAGAGGGATTCTTGTTCATGGAACATCGATATAGAAAAAAGCCGACTATCGGATTTGAACCGATGACCCTCGCATTACAAATGCGATGCTCTAACCTCTGAGCTAAGTGGGCTTACATAACAGAAATAGTGTAACAAATAGAAATATGTATAGTATAGGAAATCCGTAAAATGTCAGATCTTAATTATTAATCTTAGCTATTAACTAGTTCGAAATTGGAAGTTCTACTTAGAAAAAAATACTAGAACTTCATAAAGATAAAGTTAACTTGATATGCTTAACTGGAGGATATCCTTAAATAGGATTATAGAAATTTTTGAACTTTCTTTTTATTTCTCTAATTCGCAAATTGATTTTTCTAATAGAATAGAATCTATTCCAATTTCTATATTGAATTTGATTTCAGATATTTTCAATTTGATATGGCTCGGATGAGTAATCTAATACATAGAAAAGAATAATATATATGATGAAAGATATAATAAAGAGAAAATGCGAATTTCTTGGCATTTTCATTCGATCATTATAGACATTTTTTGAGATATTTTGTTTTTTTTGTTATTTCTTAATAATTTAATGATTAATATTTCACTAAGGAGAACATAGAATCATAGCAAATGAAATTGCTAATTCTGATTAGAAAAAAAAAAAGAATGAATATCAAGCGTTATAGTATGATTTTGAATACTCTAAAAAAGAAAGGCGGGGGGGGGGGGGGGGGAGAGAAAAACTTTGGGATATATTGATTCGGATTGAATTGCAAATACATCAACGATAGAATCAATTCAATTCTGAATTGCAATAAGCAGGGTCTGTCAAATAGAGACGAACTGCTAGACTACGTCGAGTAATTAATTCAACGATTCCAAAAAAAACTAAGAGATGGATGAAATTACACAAGGAATCCAGGTCTCAATCAAAGAAAAGGAAAATGGGGATATGGCGAAATCGGTAGACGCTACGGACTTGATTGTATTGAGCCTTGGTATGGAAACCTGCTAAGTGGTAACTTCCAAATTCAGAGAAACCCTGGAATTAAAAAAGGGCAATCCTGAGCCAAATCCGTGTTTTGAGAAAACAAGTGGTTCTCGAACTAGAATCCAAAGGAAAAGGATAGGTGCAGAGACTCAATGGAAGCTGTTCTAACGAATCGAGTTGATTACGTTGTGTTGGTAGTGGAACTCTCTCTAAATTTAGAGAAAGTAAGGGCTTTATACATCTAATACACACGTATAGATACTGACATAGCAAACGATTAATCACGGAACCCATATCATAATATAGGTTCTTTATTCTTTTTTAGAATGAAATTAGGAATGATTATGAAATAGAAAATTCTGAATTTTTTTAGAATTATTGTGAACCCATTCCAATCGAATATTGAGTAATCAAATCCTTCAATTCATAGTTTTCGAGATCTTTTAAAAAGTGGATTAATCGGACGAGGATAAAGAGAGAGTCCCATTCTACATGTCAATACTGACAACAATGAAATTTCTAGTAAAAGGAAAATCCGTCGACTTTATAAGTTGTGAGGGTTCAAGTCCCTCTATCCCCAAACCCTCTTTTATTCACTAACTATAGTATTTATCCTCTTTTTTTCTTTTTATCAATGGGTTTAAGATTCATTAGCTTTCTCATTCTACTCTTTCACAAAGGAGTGCGAAGAGAACTCAATGGATCTTATGCTGCTATTCATTGAATAGATTTCTTTTTTATTATAGTATCGGCAAGGAATCTCGATTATTAACTCTATTTTTAAGTATTATTAAGTAAGCCATGCACAATGCATAGGATTACCCCCCCCTCATTTCCAAATTTCGAATTTGGAATACTTTATTGATTTTTTAGTCCCTTTAATTGACATAGATACAAATACTCTACTAGGATGATGCACAAGAAAAGGTCAGGATAGCTCAGTTGGTAGAGCAGAGGACTGAAAATCCTCGTGTCACCAGTTCAAATCTGGTTCCTGGCACAGAAAAAAAAAAAGGATCTACCGAATAGGTATTGATACAAATACCTCGAGATGGGTTGGGATACATATTCGTTAATAATATAGATAGAGTATGATTTATTCATCTAAGTAGATAAATCTCTAAATAGAGGCACTTCTTTTTCTTTTTAGAGAAGGGTCAAAATTTCTGGTTCTTTTCTTTATGGTACAGAAGGAGGTGAGATTAGGTTACCTTTTCTTCATTTTTGCATTTCTTAATTTTGTATTCCGCTATTCCGACGAATATTTATTTATTCTTGCTTATCTTATCTTACTTTCCTAGCTGTTCTAAGTAATGCGCGCGGTACAAAGTTCGTGGTAGGGAACTTCTTTGAGTCATCATATTTTTCTGTTCATACGAAGGAAATGAATATGTGATTTTCCAAATTGGAGAATCGAAATGAAGCCCTTTTTTGCTCAGTCTATCTGGACCCTTTTTGTATA